TTTGAAGCCAAAAGGGATTTTCCTTGATACCTAACATAATGCACGAACGGATCCTTAAACAACCAAAGATTACTTTGAAAATCTTTAGAAAAGACTTCTACAAGACGCTCTATTTTTCCATAGAAATAGATTCGTTCAAGAAAGATTCCAGAAGATGTTGATTGTAAATGAGAAGATTGTTTGCGGAGAAAGAAAAAAAGGGATTCGTATTCATATACATGAGAATTATATAAGAAGAAGAAGAATCTTTGATTTATTTTTGAAAAAGAAGAGCTAGTTTTCTTTAGGATAATAAAAGTATTCCAATACTCGTGTAGAAAGAATCGTAATAAATGCAAAGAAGAGGCATCTTTTACCCAAAAACGAAGAGTTTGAACCAAGATTTCCGGATGGACAGGGTGGGGTATTAGTATATCTAACACACAATTTAAATGTGAAAGATTGTCCTCTAAAAAAGGAAATATTGAATGAATTGATCGTAAATTATGAGATTGGAATGTCTTTTTCCGTTCTAGTTCTAGAACGGATATTAGTCGTAGAGAAAAAGGTATTTCGACAATAAATGAAAATCCCTCGGATATTATTTGATAATACAAATTTTTGTTGCGCCCGAAAATTTGATTTTTGTTAGAATTTTTAACAGAAATAAAAAAAAAATTCTGTTGATACATTCGAGTAATTAAACGTTTCACAATTAGTAAACTAGATTTCTTGTCATAACCTGAATTTTCTAAAAAAATTGATTGATTTAAATCATGATCATGAGCAAGTGCATAAATATACTCTTGAAGTATAAGTGGATATTGAAAGTCGTGTTGTTGAGATCTATCTAGCTGTAAATATCTTTGAAGTTCCTCCATTTGAAATTCTATTTGAACCAAAAGTAGAAGATTGGGAGGATTATGAAATGATACATAGTGCGATACAGTAAAAACAAGGTATTATCTAAAAATAGATACCTCGGAGACAGATAAACTTACCAACAGATTCTCTACCCTCTTTTTTCCATTTCATTAGTCTATGTTCATTAGACTATGTTATAGTCTAATAAAACAAGATGGTTAGAAATCCTTTATTTTTTTCAACCTAATCGCTCTTTTGATTTTGGAAAAAACTGTCTTTATCAACATACTGCTTCTTCTACACACACATCTCCATTCTATATTAGGGAATGGCAATAATTAGGATTCATTAACAGAAAGAAATCAAAAAAAAGAGAATCCACTCATGGGGGGAAAGCTTTTCCCGCATCAGGTACTAATCTATTTTTAACATGTAATTAGATGGGGAATTATTCAAATCAAGAAGAAAAGCCCGTTACTTTTTCTTTCCCTATTATAATGAATTGAAATTGAAGCCCTAGAGCCTTATCCATTTATTAATTCGACCCAACTTCATTTTGTTCCTTCCAAGAATTCCAATAAGGTTTTAGCCCGATCAAAATCAAATATTCTCAGAACTATCCGTTGCTCCGACCTGCTCTTTTTTCCATTCATTCCCTTTCTTCAGGATCAGTCGTGGTCTTACAAACTTTACCGATGGTATGGACGAATCCTTCCCTTCATCCAAATGTGTAAAAGATCTTAGCCGCACTTAAAAGCCGAGTACTCTACCGTTGAGTTAGCAACCCCAAAATAAAAAATGTGTAGATACAATCAGAATAAATTAAAAAAGAGAAAAAGTATAAAATGCAAAATAGACCCCTCTTTTTTTAGATTATCTACTTTTTCAATAAGATTTCAATAAAAAGGACTCTTTAGTATCCTTGTATTCTTTAGTATCCTTGTATTAAAGGACCCACCACTTGAAATGAAAGTAAAACCGAAACCTATGGGCCAGAAATAAAAAGATCCACTTCATTTATCACGATGAATTATATTTGTTCGATACACTGTTGTCAATATAAATGTTGACAAAAAAAGAATACAATGGAAAAAACTCAAAATAGAATTTTTCTAATTTTATTTCAAATTCATATTTAATATATTTTTTAATATATTAATTTTAATTAATTAAAAATTAAATAAGAACTTGTGTTAGACTGGCACCATATATCTAATTCTAACCTACACAGATATAAAAAGTATAAAATAAATAAAAAGTAAGAAGTGAAATGAAAAAAATATCGGATTTCTTTTATCCATAATGAATAATATAGTCAATCCATCTAACTAAGTGGAATAAGCAAACTTGATTCCTTTTTTATTAGTAGAATTCCAATGAAACTAACCAATTGAAGGGAATGTCCACGTTTTTTTAAAAAAGAAAGTTTTGTCATTCTAAAACATAGGATTGAGTAGAAGTAAGGATGAAGTAAGGATATATAATGATAAAATAAATCGATATGGATAGAGCGGAAAAGGGGGGTAGTAACTTATATATTATTTTTTTTGTATCCCCCCTTAATTTTTTTGTATTTCCTTAATTGAATTCCGTTTGATTAAGGCGAAGTTCCTTAAAAAGCCCCTTCTTCTTTAAAATATCCCGAACAGTTCCTGTAGGTTGAGCACCCCTTTCAAGGAAGTATAGAATAGAAGGAACGTTTAAATAAGTTTCATTCTTTATCGGATCATAAAAACCCAGTTTCTGAAGATCTTTTCCTTCTCTTCGGGATCGAACATCAATTGCAACGATTCGATAGACGGCTCATTGGGATAGATATAGATGAACAATACCCCCCCGAGAAACGTATAGGAAGTTTTTTCCTCGTACGGCTCAAGATAAAATGATTTGGTTTGAAGTTTTATCTGTGTATGGAATTCAAATAAATGACAAATGAATTAGACTCTTATTTAATTCCATTCACCCTTTTCTTCTTCCTTCTTATATTCTTAAAAAAGGAAACCGTTCATTCGTACTCATAACTCAAGTTGGCTAACTGTCAAATAGTTCAAAGAAAAATCTTTATTGAGTAGTCTTTACCCCCTTTTTTTGTTTGTCTCGTTTCAAATCTATTTATATTCTTTTTCCGTTATTGAGACAATTAAAATGGTGTTTCCTTGTTCTAGAATCCTTTATCTTTGTTTTATTTTAAATCATTAGGTTTAGACATTACTTCGGTGTTTCTTAATCCTTTCAAAATGGCAGCAACATACCTTTTTTTGTGATTTCAAGAATCCTGTGGACGACTGATTCCGAGTGATACACTTTGTATCAAAAAAGTTTGATCAACAAAATGTCCTTTTGAATTGGAAACTTGCTCGAAGTGGATTCTTTCGATTTCTATATCGAAGATATATTTACGAAGTTGTTCAATTTATTGATTTTAACCCTAGATCCTTGCCCCGAGAAATGAATACTTTCTTTTTTACTCGAGCTTCATCATGCACTATTTACATTACAACCCAACAAAAAGAGAGGTTCCTGTGGAACAGAACAAATGATGTCGAGCGAAGAGCACCTTCATTCCTATATAAAATGGTGGATGTAAGAATCCACAGCGGATCATGTCTTTCAAGTCGCACGTTGCTTTCTACCACATCGTTTCAAACGAAGTTTTACCATAACATTCCTCTAATTTAGAAGCGGCATGGAGTTGATTCAATCATGGAATCATGAATAGTCATTGGTTCAATATGGTGCATATATGGTGCATAGATATTGTAATCTATGCACTTTTCTTCTCTATATATATACGGGTAAATAATAAAGATTATTCTTTTCTGAAGAAGTCTTAGCAAGACCCCCTCTTTAACATACATAAATAGAAAAATAACACGAAGAAATGAAATCTGCATCTTCAAGTGACTTAACTTAATAAGATAGGTTGTAATAGGTTGTCCTATTTTCTACTTTTTGAGTATCGAAGATTAAACTATTTTTAATAGGGAATCATTCCAAATATTTATTAAATTCTATATTTTTCTATAAAATGAATAAAATTTTCAATTATGTCTCAACCGTTACATATACATAGATTTTCTATTCTTCATTAGGTCCAAACAAAAATACCTAAAAATGAGATTCAAAGAAAACGAATCAGTTACATGACTATCTATTAATAAGATTCGAGCAAGCACAGATATTAAAATTTATACCTTCCCTTGCTCTTTTTTTTAGCCTAACTCATTACTATTAAGATAGTTTAAGATAGTTCACTCTATTGACTAATGAATTCACCAAGAACTTCCTATTGTTTAGGATGAATTAAGAGATATACAGAAAATAATAAATAAAAAGGGGGGGGGCTCCCTTATTTACTTTACTTACGGAATAGATTCTTTATTATCTCGATTCAAAACGTACCCATCCTTAAATATATATTTGTCTATTTGACATTTGGATATTTGTTCAAAACAATTTTTAGATTGGATATGCTCTGGGACGGAAGGATTCGAACCTCCGAATAACGGGACCAAAACCCGTTGCCTTACCACTTGGCCACGCCCCATTTCTAGTCAAAACTAATAATTAATATTAATAAAGAATATTAAAGATAAAGAAAATATACTATATATTAGTAGTTATTATTAGTATTGGTTGTTTGTCAACTGCAGTCCAAATATCTATAGAATAGATTCCTGTGCTTTTGCTAAGTGTAGGTAGATAACTTAACTGAATTTATTGATCATTACATATAATTCAATTAAGATATTGTATGAAAATATGATTTCTTCTATATTCTCATTGAGAATGAGAAGATTTTTGATTGGGTGGGTTTAAAGAAGGATTTTTTTGTCTACCTTACTTACTTTTTCCTTATATCCATAATTCAATCAAAATGCAATTATCTGCAAGAACAAAATGTCTGTTATGCTTAATATCTTTAGTTTGATCTGTCTTAATTCTGCCCTTTATTCGAGTAGTTTTTTCTTAGGCAAATTGCCTGAGGCCTATGCTTTTTTGAATCCAATCGTAGATTTTATGCCAGTCATACCTTTGTTTTTTTTTCTCTTAGCCTTTGTTTGGCAAGCTGCTGTAAGTTTTCGATAAGATCTTTAATAATATCCTAGAAAATTCATAATTTATTCGAGAAAAGTCGAATAAGATTAGATCCTTTT